TAGGGAACCAAAAAGTGGCTCTATTTCATTATATTCCATCCATATTCCAATTCCATTCATTTCATATCCCTTTGGTGTCATCGACATAAGAGATGTCGTTTCTAGTCTATCTCTTTCTATTTCTATAGATTTCTATAGATAAGAATTGAAAAAAAAAATATCATATAATAATATGAATCTAGAAATTCCAATACAAAAAAAAAATACAGAACAGGAGGTTACGTATGATTTTAAAAGCTTTTCGACTAGGGAATCTGCTATCCTTCTCTTTCTATTTCTATAGAAAAAAATGGATAAAAAAAATATCATATAATAATGGGAATCTAGAAATTCCAACACAAATTAAAGGAGGTTGCGTATGATTTTAAAATCTTTTCTACTAGTGAATCTGCTATCCTTAGGCAAGAAGATAATCAATTCGGTCGTTGTGGTCGGACTCTATTATGGATTTCTGACCACATTCTCCATAGGGCCCTCTTATTTCTTCCTTCTCCGAACTCAGGTTATGCAAGAAGGGGAAGAAGGAACCGCGAAAAAGGTAGCAGCAACAACTGGTTTTATTATGGGACAGCTAATAATGTTCATATCGATCTATTATACGCCTCTGTATCTAACGTTGGGTAGACCTCATACAATAACTGTCCTAGCTCTACCCTATCTTTTGTTTCAATTCTTCTGGAACAATAACAAACATTTTTTTGATTATGAATATGAATCGACTAGCAGAGATTCAATGCGTAATCTCAGCATTCCATGTGTATTCCTGAATAATCTCATTTTTCAATTATTCAACTATTTTATTTTACCGAGCGCAATGTTAGCCAGATTAGTCAACATTTCTATGTTTCGATGCAACAACAAGATGTTATTTGTAACAAGTAGTTTTGTTGGTTGGTTAATTGGTTGGTTAATTGGTCACATTTTATTCATGAAAGGGGCTGGATTGGTACTAGTCTGGATACAGCAAAATCATTCTATTAGATCTAAGAAGTACCTTCTGTCAGAATTGAGAAATTCTATAGCTCGAATCTTTAGTATTCTCTTATTTATTAGCTGTGTCTACTATTTAGGCAGAATGCCGTCACCTATTTTTACTATGAAACTGAAATCAACCCAAGAAATGAACGAAAGGGAGGTAGACGAAAAGGAAGAGGAAGAAGAAGAAGAAGAAACAGATGTAGAAATAGAAAAAACTTCCGAAACGGAGGAGACTAAACAGCAAGAAGAGGGATTCATCGTAGAAGATCCTTTTCCTTCCTTTGTTTCGGAAGAAAAGGAGGATCCGGACAAAATCGATGAAAAGGAAAAGATCCGAGTGAATGGAAAGGACAAAACAAAGGATGAATTCCGCTTGTACTTAGAAGAAGCATGCTATAAAAATGGATCAACTTCTTATTCACAGAATAAAGACAATTTAGATTTAGAAATAAATAAAGAAAAAAAATTTCCTGAATGGTATGAAAAAAGCCCTATTGTTCTGCTTTTCGACTATAGACGTTGGAATCGTCCAACACGATATATAAAAAGTTATCGATGTGAAAAGGCGGTAAGAAATGAAATGTCACAATATTTTTTTTATCCATGTCAAAATGATGGAAAACAAAGAATTTCTTTTACATATCCAGTCAGTTTCTCAATTTTCTGGGAAATGATACAAAGAAACCTTCCTTCGTCTACAACAGAAAAATCCAATTTAAACGATGAACTTGAACTATATAATTATTGGATTTATACGAATAAACAAAAAAAAAACAACTTAAGCAATGAATTTGTTAATAGAATTACAATTCTAGACAAAGGGCTTTTTTATAGAGATGTACTCGATAAAAAAATTCGATTATGTAATAATAAAACGAAAAACGAATATTTGTACGAAACAAAGGATCCTTTATTAAATGGATCCTATCGTGGTATAATAAAAAACAAAGTTTCACCCTTTATAAATAGATCTGAAACTACAATAAATAGTTTAATAAATGAAATTTTTACAAATAAAATTCATAGTATTCTGAATACTGATTCGAATTATGAAGATTTGGAACAGAAAAAGGATCCATTTAATAAAAAGTCAATATCACCAAAAATAAAACATTTTCTAACTTTAATGAGTAATGGAAAATTGACATTTGATCAGAAAAATATTTCTATCTTTTCAGAACAAATTAACTCCGAAAATGAAGAAATATTTTTAAAATTTTTAATTGATATAATCATACCGGATTCTTTTACTCAAGGAATTCCAATTCCAAAAAAATATATTGGAATAAAAGAAATAAGTAAAGAAGTTCCTCGTTGGTCATACAAATTAATCGATGAGATAGAACAATATGAAAGACAACTTGAAAACAACGAATTCTTTGGGGACTATCAAATTCGTTCAAGAAAAGCTAAAGCTGAAGTGATTTATACAGATGAGGAAGAGAATACTGAGAATCCTTCTCCTAATACTGTGGATATAGAGGAACAAGCGAAACAACCTGAAGAATTTTCTATTATAGCTTATGCATACGAACCGGATTTTGATCGAGATTTAATCAAAGGTTCCATGCGTGCTCAAAGACGTAAAGCGGTTATTTGGAAATTCTATCAAGCAAAGATACGTTCCCCTATTTTTGTAGATAGATTTAATTTTCTAGATTCTATCAGATTAATTAAACAAATTGTGACAAATTGGATGGAAAAAATCTCAGAATTTCAAAGTTTTAATTACAAAAAAAAAGAAAATGAATTAAAAGATTTAGAAGAAAAAGGGATAAATGACGAAATAGAGCGAGAAAAAGAGCAAGAAAAAAGAAAAGAAACACAAAGAGACATGGCCGAAGCCTGGAAGATCCTTCTAGCTGCTCAAATAACAAGAAGTTTATTGTTAATAACTCACTCAATTCTTAGAAAATATATTGTATTTCCTTTCTTGATAATAGTAAAAAATATCTGTCGTATATTATTATCGGAACATCCTGAGTGGGCTGAAGATTTCAATGAGTTGAGTAAGGAAATACATGTTAAATGTACCTATACCGGTGTTCCATTATCAACAACCGAATTTCCTGAAAATTGGTTAATAGATGGTATTCAGATAAAGATATTCTATCCTTTCCATCTAAAACCTTGGCACAAATCTAGTATGCGACGAGATTTAATAAATCAAAAAGAACAAAATGAAGAAGAAAATTTTTGTTTTTTAACAGTTGCTGGAATGGAAACTGACTTTCCATTTGGTCCTCCCCGAAAATCCCCTACTTTGTTTCAACCTATTTTAAAACAATTCGAAAAAAAATTTCGAAAACTTCGAAAAAAACGCTTTGAAGTTTTCAAAATTATCAAAGAAAAAATAGAATTTTTTCTAAAATCTTCGAATGAAACAAAAAATTGGATTATTGAAATCATTCCATTTTTTGAAAAAAGAAAAAAAATGCCAATCATAAATCCAACTAATGGAATTGGATTGAGAGAAGAATCTAGTAAAAGAAAAAAAGAAAAAGATTCGACAATCAATAATGATATGATTCATGAATCATCCATCCAAACCCAATTCTTGAATTGGACAAATTCTTCAGTGACAGAAAAAAAAATGAAATATTTGATTAATAGAACAAGGACAATTAAAAAAAAAATAGAAAAAATTTCAAAAGACAATATAAAAATAAATAATAGTTCTAACAAAATACATTATGGTACTGAAAGATTTGAATCACCCCAAAATATGGGTCAAATATTAAAAAGAAAAAATGCTCGATTAATCTGTAAATCAACTTATATTTTGAAATTTTTTAGGGAAAGGATATACATAGATATATTTCTATATATCATTAATATTACCAGAATTAATATACAACTTTTTCTTGAATCAACAAAAAATTGGATTAATAAATCCGTTTACAATAATGAAATGAATGATGAAAGGATTGATAAGACAAATATCAATATAATTCAGTTTATTTCAACTATAAAAAAAATAATTTTCTCTTTTCTCTATCTTAATAATAAGAATTCGAAAAATTTTTCTGATTTTTCTTTTTTTTCACAAGCTTATGTATTTTACCAATTATCCCAAGCCCAGATTTTAAACTTAAGATCTGTCCTTCAGTATTCTGGAATATCTTTATTTCTAAAAAATGAAATTAAAAATAATTTTGTAGCCCAAGGAATAGCTCATTCCCAGCTACAGACTGAAAAAATTCCGAATTCTGGAATCAATCCATGGAAAAACTGGTTAAAATCAACAAGTAATTATCACTATGATTTATCTCAGGTAAATTGGTCTCGATTAGTACCACAAAAATGGCGAAATAAAGTGACTGAACATTATTTTGTTGAAAATTTCTATTTTCAACAAAACAAAAGGAATTTATATCAAAAAGAAGAATTAATTAATTACAAAAATACAAATCATTCGGAAAAGGATGTATTCCCAAATCAAAATTTGAATTTTACTTTTACAAAGAACTATAGATATGATCTTTTATCATCTAAATTTGTTTATTATGAAAATATGAGTGATTCATATAAATCTAGTTATGGGATACCAATCGAAGGAAAAAAAAACTTTGAATTTTCTTATATTTATAATTACAACATAAATAAAGACAAATTAATTGACATGTGGTGGAATATTCCTATCAGTAATTATTTAGGAATAAAAAATATTTTGGATATAGAGAAAGATATAGATAGAAAATATTTGGATTTGAAAATTATAGATTTTTGTCTTAGAAAGAAAATCGACATTGAAGCCTGGGCTGATATCAGTACTAGCAGAAATGAAAATACGAAAATTGAATCTAAGACTTCTCAAATTGTTGGTAAAATTTATAAGAAAGATTCTTTTTATTGCACAAATTCTCAAGAAATCATTCATTCTCATCCAAAAAAAAACCTTTTTGATTGGATGGGAATGAATGAAGAAATACTAAGTCATCCCATATCAGAGTTGGAATCTTGGTTTTTCTCTGAATTTATCTTTTTTTATAATAAATATAAAATGAAACCTTGGGTTATACCAATAAATTTTCTTTTTCCTGATTTTACTATTCCTGATTTTACTATTCCTGATTTTAATAGTAGTAAAAAAGAAAAGATCAGTAGAAATATAAAAACGAATCCACAAAAAGATATTGACGAAAATATTAGACAAACAGAACTAGATAATATGTCAAAACTTCGAAAGGGAGAAAAACCCAAGAGTATTGAACAAGTAACACTGGAATTCTTCCTGAGCGGATATTTATTTTATCAATTGAAATGGGATGAGTCTTTGACTCAAAACCTGAGCGAGGATATCTTCATATACTGTTTACACCTTAGGTTGGAAAATCTGCTAGAAATTAGTATGGATTCTCTAGACAAACAAAACATTAATCCGGAAATAATGATTCAAAATCCAATTTTCAATCTTGAAGAAGTGACACAAAAAGGAATATTGGCTATTGAACCAATTCGTCTGTCGGTAAAAGATACTGAAGTATTAATTTTCTATCAAACCATAGCTATTTCTTTGGTTAATAAGAGTAAACATCAAAATAATCCAAAAATATATAGTAAAAATCTTGATAAAAAAAATTTGGATTTGATTGTTCCTGAAAATATTTTCTCGCTTAGACGTCGTCGAGAATTGAGAATTCTAATTTGTTTGAATTCAAGGAATAATAATGGTATGAATAGAAAACAAATAGGAAATCGGGTAAAAACCTGCAGTCAATTTTTTGATGAAAACAAGGATCTTGATCAAGAAAAAAATACACTTAGAAAATTCAAATTTTTTCTTTGGCCCAATTATCGATTAGAAGATTTAGCTTGTATGAATCGTTATTGGTTTGATACTAATAATGGAAGTCGTTTTAGTATATTAAGAATACATATGTATCCACAATCAAAAATTCATTTATAATCGATTTGTCTTATGGATTCTTTATCATGTATGAAAATTGCACATACTTGTCCCATGTGCAATTTTCATACATGATACTAATTCGATGACGTATTAATTAGATTCAGAAATGAATCAACATAATTTTTTTTATTAAGTTTATTTCATAAAATGAATCAATAAAGTATATACCAGATTCAAATAGCTTGCATTATTATTACTGATCAGTAAAATTACATATTTGCTAAAACTAAAAAAATAAAGAAGATTAAAAATTTATGAAAAAAAATTCATTCATATCTGTTATTTCGCATGAAAAAAAAGAAGAAAACCAAGGATCCATTGAATTTCAAGTATTCTGTTTTACCAACAAGATACGAAGACTTACTTCCCATTTGGAATTACACAAAAAAGACTATTCATCTCAGCGAGGTCTACGAAAAATTCTGGGAAAACGTCAACGATTACTGGCCTATTTGTCAAAGAAAAATGGAGTACGTTATAAAGAATTAATCAGTCGATTGAACATTCGAGAACTAAAAATACGTTAATTTGAAAAGTCGTTTTGAATTATTTGATTTATTAGATCTTGAATTTTGATGAATTTTTTCTTGTTTTCAACAATTCATAAAAAAAATGAATTCGTGAAAGAATGAATCGGGGAAAAACCTATGACTGTACCAACTACCAGAAAGGACCTCATGATAGTCAATATGGGTCCTCACCATCCATCAATGCATGGCGTTCTCCGACTCATCGTTACTTTAGATGGTGAAGATGTTATTGATTGCGAACCAATAGTAGGTTATTTACACAGAGGTATGGAAAAAATTGCGGAAAACCGAACAATTATACAATATCTGCCTTATGTAACACGCTGGGATTATTTAGCTACTATGTTCACAGAAGCAATAACTGTAAATGGACCCGAACAATTAGGAAATATTCAAGTACCTAAAAGAGCTAGTTATATAAGAGTAATTATGTTGGAGTTAAGTCGTATAGCTTCTCATTTGTTATGGCTCGGCCCTTTTATGGCAGATATTGGCGCACAAACCCCTTTTTTCTATATTTTTAGAGAAAGAGAATTGATATATGATTTATTCGAAGCTGCCACCGGTATGAGAATGATGCATAACTATTTCCGTATTGGAGGAGTAGCTGCCGATCTACCTTATGGATGGATAGATAAATGTTTAGATTTTTGTGATTATTTTTTAATAGGGCTTGCTGAATACCAAAAACTTATTACGCGAAATCCTATTTTTTTAGAACGAGTTGAGAACGTGGGCATTATCGGAGGAGAAGAGGCAGTAAATTGGGGATTATCAGGACCGATGCTACGAGCTTCCGGAATACAATGGGATCTTCGTAAAATTGATCATTATGAGTGTTATGATGAATTTGATTGGGAAGTTCAATGGCAAAAAGAAGGAGATTCATTAGCTCGTTATTTAATACGAATCAGTGAAATGGCAGAATCTGTAAAAATTATTCAACAAGCTCTAGAAGGAATTCCAGGAGGTCCCTATGAGAATTTAGAAATTCGACGCTTTAATAGGATAAAATATCCTGAATGGAATGATTTTGACTATCGATTTATTAGTAAAAAACCATCTCCTGCTTTTGAATTGTCGAAACAAGAACTTTATGCAAGAGTCGAAGCTCCAAAGGGAGAATTAGGAATATTTTTGATAGGAGATCAGAGTGTTTTTCCTTGGAGATGGAAAATTCGCCCGCCGGGTTTTATTAATTTGCAAATTCTTCCTCAGTTAGTTAAAAAAATGAAATTGGCTGATATTATGACAATACTAGGTAGCATAGATATCATTATGGGAGAAGTTGATCGTTGAAATGATAATTGATATAAGCGAAGTACAAGCTATTAATTCTTTTTCCCAACTAGAATCCTTAAAAGAGGTTTATGGGGCTATATGGATGCTTTTCCCCATTTTGATTCTCGTATTGGGAATTACAATAGGTGTACTAGTAATTGTGTGGTTAGAAAGAGAAATATCCGCGAGTATACAACAACGTATTGGACCTGAATATGCCGGCCCTTTAGGAATTCTTCAAGCTCTAGCAGATGGAATAAAATTACTTTTTAAAGAGAATCTTTTTCCATCTAGAGGGGATAGATATTTATTTAGTATTGGACCTTCTATAGCAGTCATATCAATTCTACTAAGTTATTCAGTAATTCCTTTTGGTTCTCGCCTTGTTCTAGCCGATCTCAGTATAGGTGTTTTTTTATGGATCGCTATTTCAAGTATTGCTCCCATTGGACTTCTTATGTCAGGATATGGATCCAATAATAAATATTCCTTTTTAGGTGGTTTACGGGCTGCTGCCCAATCAATTAGTTATGAAATACCATTAACTCTATGTGTATTATCAATATCTCTACGTGTGATTCGTAGAAATGTGGGTCTTCCCTTTCAACCCTTTATTTTTTTAGGTTTCTAAGAATAAAAAAATGTATTGAATAGTATCTGATTTTTTTTTTATTCACTGCTTAGGTTGATAAACTAAACCAGATAGTCAGAGGAGTGAAAGAAAACAGCTTCGAAATTTGCAGTAAAAAATCGAATCTCATTGCCTATGTACAAGGATTAAACGAAAATAAAGATAAGCAATCAATCCCAAGATTGACTAATTAGTCATTACGACTTGAAGCGGGTTGAAACGAATGATTCTATGAAGTTTTACTATTTTTTTTATATGTATTATGTATGATATATGACATGAATTCTCATAGAGATAAAAATGGGTGGGTGATTAGGAACACCAAAGTACACAAAGGATTTGTAATAGAGATTATGTAAGTTATCCAAAAAGTGATCTTTACATAAAAGAAATCCTAATTGAGGCTTTAAATTTGGTAGAAATGATGAAGTAGTACTCCCACAAATTCCGATCCAGAGTATGATCCTATCCACCGATTTAAGTGAATGACTATCAGGAACGAAGTAATCCTTTACTTTTTTATTTTAAATAGAAGAAATAAGAGGGACAAAAAAAATAGATAATAATCGAAAAATATATCTAAATGGAATTGCAAAAAAAGATCTTTTTTCGATATCCATATTCACAGAAATTTAATTTTTGTCATCGCATAAATCATGAATAGCTGATGAATTCTTTTTCGGAATCGAAAATAATAAAACTAAGGTGCAATTTTTAATGATATTGATAAAAGAAAAAGAGTATTTTATTCAAGGATTAGGTTATTTTATTTTTTAATAAAAAAAATGCTTCAAAGTTAAAGTAAAGGATGAGATTAATTCCGAAGCACTTTTAGAGTATAGCAGACAGAATTTCATTGGTTTAATTCAGGGTTTTCGATTGATTTTCACTTTCTTTTTTATACAAACCAAACATAACATATCAAGATTAAATGAAATAATATCGAATTAATCCTTCCATTTTTTTTTATGACCCTTGAGGAGCCGTATGAGGTGAAAATCTCATGTACGGTTCTGTAATAGCGATGACGAGAGTGATCTTATTATCGACTAAAATTATCTAACAGTTCAAGTACAGTTGATATAGTTGAGGCACAGTCAAAATATGGTTTTTGGGGATGGAATTTATGGCGACAACCTATAGGTTTTATTGTTTTTATAATTTCTTCTCTAGCAGAATGCGAACGATTACCTTTTGATTTACCAGAAGCAGAAGAAGAATTAGTAGCAGGCTATCAAACCGAATATTCAGGTATTAAATTTGGTTTATTTTATGTTGCGTCTTATTTAAATCTATTAATCTCTTCATTATTTGTAACCATTCTTTATTTGGGTGGTTGGAATTTCTCTATTCCATACATATCTGAGTTTTTTAAAATAAATAAAGCAGATGGAGTCTTTGGAATAACACTTGATATTTTCATTACATTAACGAAAACTTTTTTGTTTTTGTTCATTCCTATTACAACAAGATGGACTTTACCTAGACTAAGAATGGACCAATTATTAAATCTTGGATGGAAATTTCTTTTACCTATTTCTTTAGGCAATCTATTATTAACAACTTCTTCCCAACTTCTTTCATTATAAATTCTAGAAAAAAATATTTTATTTATATTCACTATAAATTAATTCCCAACTTGGTACAAACAAGAGAAAGAAACAATATCTTTTTTTATTGATATTTGCTATATGTTCCCTATGGTAACTGGGTTCATCAATTATGGTCAACAAACAATACGCGCGGCAAGGTACATTGGTCAAGGTTTTATGATTACCCTATCCCATGTTAATCGTTTACCTGTAACTATTCAATATCCTTATGAAAAGTTAATCACATCAGAACGTTTTCGTGGTCGAATTCATTTTGAATTTGATAAATGCATTGCTTGTGAAGTATGTGTTCGTGCATGTCCTATAGATTTACCCGTTGTTGATTGGAAGTTGGAAACGGATATTCGAAAAAAACGGTTGCTTAATTACAGTATTGATTTTGGAATTTGTATATTTTGTGGGAATTGCGTTGAATATTGTCCAACAAATTGTTTATCAATGACTGAAGAATATGAGCTTTCGACTTATGATCGTCACGAATTAAATTATAATCAAATTGCTCTGGGTCGTTTACCAATATCAATAAATGATGATTATACAATTCGAACAATTTTAAATTCGCCTCAAACAAAAGAAAAATCCCCCGGTTGAAGAACAATTCCCAATTATTAAAGTTCTTTTTTTATTTGAATTAAAAAAACGTTTCTTTTTTTCCTGTTCAAGTCAATAAGCTCATGAAACATTCTTATTTTTTTATTTCGTATTTTAATATAATGGATTTACCTGGACCAATACATGATTTTCTTTTAGTCTTTCTGGGTTCAGTTCTGATATTCGGGAGTCTAGGGGTGGTATTATTTACCAATCCAATTTTTTCGGCCTTTTCACTAGGATTGGTTCTTGTTTGTATATCTTTATTTTATATTTTAGCAAACTCCCAGTTTGTAGCTTCTGCACAACTTCTTATTTATGTCGGAGCTATAAATGTATTAATAATTTTTTCTGTAATGTTCATGAATGGTCCAGAATATGAGAGAAATTTTCATCTGTGGACTGTTGGGGACGGGATTACTTCATTGGTTTGTACAAGTCTTTTTGTTTTATTAAGTATTACTATTTTAAATACGTCCTGGTATGGGATTATTTGGACTACAAAATCAAACCAAATTCTAGAACAAGATTTGATAAATGCTAGTCAACAAATTGGAATTCATTTATCAACAGATTTTTTTCTTCCATTTGAACTCATTTCAATAATTCTTTTAGTTGCTCTAATAGGTGCAATTGCTGTGGCTCGTCAATAATAATTCATTTTGTATTTTAAACTAGCAATCTAAATAAAAGTTTTATTTTATCATATTTATTCAATTCTATTCAAATTGGTTTAGAAACTTTTAATTCCATTTTTTATTAGACTATTTTTTGTTATCAATTTCTTCTATTCTAACTTGTTCTATTCTAGTGAATCAAATTGGTTTAATTGTTGGTCATATTGAAATGAATAAAGATTGATAAGGAGTTGGTCAATGATACTTGAATATGTACTTCTTTTGAGTGCTTTTTTATTTTCTATCGGGATTTTTGGGTTAGTCACGAGCCGAAATTTGGTTCGGGCTCTTATGTGTCTTGAACTTTTATTGAATGCAGTTAATCTAAATTTTGTAACATTTTCTGATTTTTTTGATAGTCGTCAATTAAAAGGAAACATTTTCTCAATTTTTGTTATAGCCATTGCAGCCGCTGAAGCAGCTATTGGACCGGCTATTGTTTCTTCAATTTATCGTAACAGAAAATCAACTCGTATCAATCAATCGAATTTATTGAATAAATAGTTTATAGTATTGTTTTTTCATTTTATTATTATTTTCGAATTTTCTATTCTAGAAATTGAAATTTTCCTATTCATCAATTCCAATTAGGTTACTAGACATTGCATTTAAAAATATACTTTCAAAAATAGAATAAATCAAAGTATTTTGGACCTCTTTTCCATTTCTCCATTTTATATTATATTTATTTTCTAATATTCTAATTCTAATAAATAGTCGATCCAATCCAGAAGTAGATTGATTCAAACAATTCTGGAAAATCATTGATTCATCTGGTAATTGATTCGTCTGATATTTGAATATGTATTTCATTTATTTGACTAGAACTAGATCGAAAATTAATGAAATTAAAAAATTCGAAATCCAATGTCACATTCGGTTAAGATTTATGATACATGTATAGGATGTACTCAATGTGTACGAGCTTGCCCCACAGATGTATTAGAAATGATACCTTGGGATGGATGTAAAGCTAAACAAATAGCTTCGGCTCCAAGAACGGAGGATTGCGTGGGTTGTAAAAGATGTGAATCCGCTTGTCCAACCGATTTTTTAAGCGTTCGAGTTTATTTATGGCATGAAACAACTCGTAGTATGGGTCTAGGTTATTAATACGTTTCCGAAAACTTCATTTGAATCCATTTTTTTTTATTTGGATTTTATTTACCGACAAAAACCCGTACCTAAAACGAGATTAATCTCATTTTAGGTACGGGTTTTTTTGCCCAAGTGTATCTTGTCTTTACCACGAATCATTTTCCCTGGTTAACAACGATTGTAATTTTTCCCATATTCGCGGGTTCTTTTATTTTTTTATTCCCTCATAGAGGAAATAAGGTTCTTAAGTGGTATACAATATGTATATCCGTTTTGGAACTCCTTTTAACGACTTACGCATTTTATTATCATTTTCAACCAGATGATCCACTAATCCAACTGGTAGAAGATTATAAATGGATCAACTTTTTTGATTTCCATTGGAGATTAGGAATCGATGGACTTTCGATAGGACCCATTTTACTGACGGGATTTATTACTACTTTAGCGACTCTGGCGGCTTGGCCAGTCACTCGAGATTCTCGATTATTTCATTTCCTGATGTTAGCAATGTACAGTGGTCAAATAGGATTATTTTCGTCCCGAGATCTTTTACTTTTTTTCATAATGTGGGAATTAGAATTAATTCCTGTTTATCTACTTTTATCCATGTGGGGAGGAAGAAAACGACTCTATTCCGCTACTAAATTTATTTTGTATACTGCAGGGGGTTCCATTTTTCTATTAATGGGAGTTCTAGGTATTAGTTTATATGGTTCTAATGAACCAACATTAAATTTGGGAATATTAGTTAATCAATCATATCCTATAGCATTAGAAATAATCTTATATATTGGATTTTTTGTTGCTTTTGCTGTTAAATTACCAATTATACCTTTACATACATGGTTACCGGATACCCACGGAGAAGCACATTACAGTACTTGTATGCTTTTAGCCGGAATCTTATTAAAAATGGGAGCATATGGATTAGTTCGGATCAATATGGAATTATTACCTCATGCTCATTCTATATTTTCTCCTTGGTTAATGATAATAGGCACAATACAAATAATCTATGCAGCTTTAACATCTCCCGGACAACGTAATTTAAAAAAAAGAATAGCCTATTCGTCTGTATCTCACATGGGTTTCATAGTTATAGGAATTAGTTCTATAACTGACACGGGGCTTAATGGAGCCATTTTACAAATAATTTCTCATGGATTTATTGGTGCTGCACTTTTTTTCTTAGCGGGAACTAGTTACGATAGAATCCGTCTTGTTTATCTAGATGAAATGGGCGGAATAGCGATTCCAATGCCAAAACTATTCACACTCTTTAGTAGCTTTTCGATGGCATCTCTTGCATTACCAGGCATGAGTGGTTTTATTGCCGAACTAATAGTATTTTTTGGAACAATTACTAGCCAAAAATATCTTTTAATACCAAAAATACTAATTACTTTTGGAATGGCAATTGGAATGATATTAACTCCTATTTATTCATTATCTATGTTACGTCAAATGTTTTATGGATATAAATTATTTCCAGACTCTTCATTTTTTGATTCTGGACCGCGAGAGTTGTTTGTTTCGATTTCTATTTTTCTACCAGTAATAGGTATTGGCGTTTACCCAGATTTCATTCTTTCACTATCAATTGAGAAAGTGGAAACTATTTTATCTAATTATTTTTTTAGATAGATTTCCTTTCATTTAAGAAAAGCAATCTTCTTTACGTAAGAAGAAGCAAAGAATTATAATCAGACATATTTGTTGACACTTGTGAGAGCCGTTTAAAATTTTATTTAAACGGTTCTCACCTATTTCCAAAAAACTTGGTTATGGCTTGTATTATATTTGTATTCGTAAAGACCTTTCTTTCATTAACACTTAATTAAGTGTTAATGTAAATGAACCATAACTATGTAGCCCTATTCCTAATAGATTGACCCCGAAGTAGCATATCCAAATTATAAGAAAGCCTAGAAAAGCTACAATTGCCGAATTTTCACCCCGCAAATTTTTATTTGTTCGAATATGTAAATAAATTGCAAATATGGTCCAAGTAATAAATGCCCAAGTTTCCTTTGGGTCCCAATTCCAATATGATCCCCATGCTTCATTGGCCCATACTGCTCCTGAAAGAATACCTATGGTTAAAAAGAGAAATCCTAGACTAATGAGACGATAACTCCAATGATCTAGTTGTTCAATCAATTGAGACCTGTAATAATTTCTAATAGAAGAGAGCGAAAGATTTTGTACAATATTGTTTTTTTCATTCATGTATTGAATCTCGCCGAAGAAAAATGACTCATTTAATAAATGTTTTCGTTTATCAAAAATTTTTATTATATCTTTTTGAAATGTAATAATTAGAAGTGTTACGGATAATAATGATCCGCATAAAAGAGCTGCATAACCCAATACCATCATACTTACATGCATCATTAACCATTGAGATTGGAGAGCGGGTACTAATATTGTGGATGGATGCATTTTCGTTAAGAGACCTGACGTAGCAAATCCTTGGGTAAAAATAGCACTCGGCACAGTTATTCCACTTAAATATAAATAGTTTTTCTCTTTTTTAAAAAAGAATGGAATCATATGAATAAGGTGAAAACTCCAGGAAAGAAAGATTAATGATTCATATAGATCACTTAATGGAAAATGGTTCCAATAAACCCAACGAGTAACTAATAATCCTGTTATACAAAAAAAAGTAACTACCATGCCCTTTTCTAATAAATTATAGAGTCCTACTATTTCATTTAGTAATAAAGTTATCAAATGAAGCGTAATTACAACAGAAACCATTGAAAAGGAAATATGAGTTAAAATATGCTCTAAAGTCGAAAATATCATATAAATATAAATAAAATATGCATAAAAAAATACTTGAATTACAAATTATGAAATGTAAATCAGAAAAAATTATTTCAGTTTCATTATTTATTATAGGTTATAACACTATTGAAATTTTTTGAGAATTTGTAAGATGTCGTGCCGCCACTCGGACTCGAACCGAGATGCTCTCGCACTGCTTCCTAAGAGCAGCGTGTCTACCAATTTCACCATGGCGGCTTGTTTGAAATCATAATAGCCCTTTTTTATTTAATCGTCGAGATCAATATTTTTTTTTGAACCATTTCAATTTTGGTTTGCAAATGATTTTTTATTCAGAATAAGAATTTTGAATCACGTAGTTTATTTTTTATTATTTTAAGTCAATTTTCTTAAATTTTCATAGTATTGTTTAAATTTGTCAACAGATTCTCATGTAGTTAATGTTTTCTTGAAATAAAACCCTAACAACTATAGTATTTATAGTAAAAGATTTTTTGATTAATTTGAATTAAAACATAAAATAGACGAATATCTGATATACAAATTCTGAAAAGTAATGGTTTCGCAAGTTAAAGTTTAACCATTTTGTATTTGCCTTTTTTGACAAAATAGAGAGTTTCAATTTTATATTTATATAGGTAGAAAAAACTTTTATTAGTTTTTCTATTGTGACAAAACAATTAGGTTGATGGGGACAAAAAATCCCCATCTTATAAATTACAAAATAGACTAAAAAAGAAAAATGATAAATTATTCTCTCTCTATATATATAAATCGTTTTTCAAAAAAAAAGTAGTATTTTAGGATTGGCAGAAAAGTTCTTAAGTCTCCATATCATCCGAAAAATAGTTCCAATTTAAGTTCAAAGTTCAAACCATTAATTAAAAAAAAAACCTACTTAAATAATAATAATAAGGTTTTTTTCTATTTAAATAATAATAATAAGGTTTTTTTCTATTTTTGATTTTATTTTAATGATTTTATTTTAAAAGAAAAATAATATTATTTAGAATTTTTTATACCATTTTTTTATCAGGTCGATTTCGATTATTCCAAGATTTAATTACTTCTTTTTAGTACAAAAAAACTTTTTGAATTCCTGGTAGAAAGAGATTTTGCTAATGAAAAGGCTTTTAACGCTGCCCAATACCCCTTTTTTTTCCAAATATTTTTACGAATACGCTTTTTGTAAATCGAAGTACGTTTTTTTGGAACTGCCATTTTGAATTGATTATTCAGTGTTATAGTTGGATGTGAAAGACATCTATTGTTCAAACCAATCTTTCTTTTCTATTTATTATCTAGATATTTAGATTCTAGGCGTTATCCTTTTTAAAATGGAAAAGTATAACTAAAAACTAGAAATGTATTTTCTATATTTCTATTAAAATAATCGAAAATATTCAATTAAGAGAAAAAAAATATTTGATGGAGTAAAATAGTTATAAAATAAAACAAAAAAATTCGTACCAAATTTAATAAATCAAAATTTTGAGTTACCTCTGTTCTGTATTTATCTTTTATATGTTGCATTTAATTTACATGTACAGAAAAAATTATATTGAAAACTTTAAGAACCCCCTCTTTGTTTGATTAGATCTTAATTGAAAAATTTGAATTATTTTTTCAAAATACAGCAAAATTGAAAATTTTAATTTTCAAATTGAAATGGTTCCAATAAATGAAATTTTTTTAAGGATCCATGATTTGAGACATTTTTTTATTCTATGCTATAGAAATTAAAAAGTAAAGTAACAAATATTTTTTGTATAAAAAATCGATAATTAAAAAAATCGAATTTTGTTCTATGTTTTTGTTTTAAATGGAAAACAATTCCAAAATTTTACATAAAATGAATTAATAATTTCGAAGAAATTACAGAATAAATTCATTTTAATTATTTAAAAATACTTCATTCTTTTTTATCATTATTAACTTTATTAGATATTAATTAGGTATTTATTTGATTTTATCATTAATTAAGATTTTAGTCGAATTTTAAAATGAAAGTAGAATTTGTTTTATCTTTCTACTTCATAGGATTCAATAGTTTCTAATAATTAAGTATTCACTTTCACTAACAAATTGGTTATTTGACCAATTATAACTTCGTGATTTGAATATTAAAAAAATACTTAAGATCCATATTAAATTAATATTTGATATAGATATTTGATATAGAATAGAAAATGTAAAATAAAACGAAAATTATAAGATATTATATATCTTAATTTTTATTGACTTCTTTCTAATTTCAAAAGAAGCAAGAATCCTTGAATCGTAAATAAAAAAATTCAAATTAATTAAAAATTTTTCTCTTATACTATGGAACATATATACCAATATGCATGGATCATACCCTTTCTTCCACTTCCAGTTCCTTTGTTAATAGGAGTTGGACTTTTATTTTTTCCGACGGCAACAAAGAATTTTCGTCGTATATGGGCTTTTTCTAGTATTTCGTTGTTAAGTATAGTTATGATTTTTTCGATGAAACTATCTATTCAACAAATAAATAATAATTCTATTTATCAATATGTATGGTCTTGGACTATTAATAATGATTTTTCTTTAGAATTTGGATACTTACTCGATCCACTTACTTCTATTATGTCAATGTTAATTACTACAGTTGCAATTCTAGTTCTTATTTATAGTGATAATTATATGTCTCATGATCAGGGATATTTGCGATTTTTTGCATATATGAGTTTTTTCAATACTTCCATGTTGGGTTTAGTTACTAGTTCGAATTTGATACAAATTTATATTTTTTGGGAATTAGTTGGAATGTGTTCGTATTTATTAATAGGTTTTTGGTTTACACGCCCTATTGCTGCAACTGCTTGTCAAAAGGCGTTTGTGACTAATCGTGTAGGAGATTTTGGTTTATTATTAGGAATTTTAGGTTTTTATTGGATAACAGGTAGTTTCGAGTTTCGGGATTTCTTTGAAATATTCAATAAATTAATTAATAATAATGAGGTCAATCCTTTTTTTTGTATTTTATGTGCTTTCTTATTATTTACTGGTGCAATTGCTAAATCTGCCCAATTTCCGCTTCATATATGGTTACCTGATGCTATGGAAGGACCTACTCCTATTTCAGCTCTCATACATGCTGCTACCATGGTAGCAGCGGGGATTTTTCTAGTTGCTCGACTCCTTCCTCTTTTCATAATTATACCTTACATAATGTATGTAATATCTTTTATTGGCATAATAACAGTACTATTAGGAGCGACTTTAGCTCTTGCTCAAAAAGACATTAAGAGAAGTTTAGCTTATTCTACAATGTCTCAATTAGGTTATATGATGTTAGCTCTAGGTATGGGTTCTTATCGAGTTGCTTTATTTCATTTGATTACTCATGCTTATTCAAAAGCATTATTGTTTTTAGGATCCGGATCCCTTATTCATTCAATGGAAACTATTGTTGGATATTCTCCGGATAAAAGCCAAAATATGGTTATTATGGGAGGGTTAACAAAACACGTGCCAATTACAAAAACTGCTTTTTTAATAGGTACACTTTCTCTTTGTGGTATTCCGCCTCTTGCTTGTTTTTGGTCCAAAGATGAAATTCTTAATGATAGTTGGGTGTATTCGCCCAGTTTCGCAATAATAGCTTATTTCACAGCCGGATTAACCGCATTTTATATGTTTCGAATCTATTTCCTTACGTTTGAAGGGCATTTAAACTTTTTTTTAAAAAATTACAGCGGAAAAAAAAGTAGTTCTTTTTATTCAATATCTTTATGGGGGAAAGAAGAATTAAAAAGGGTTAATCAAAAATTTTCTTTAGTAAACTTATTAACAATTAATAATAGAGAAAAGCCTTCTTTTTTTTCAAAAAACCCATTTAAAATGGATCGAAATTTAACAAAAATAATGCAATCTTTTATTACTATTACTGGTTTTGACAATAAAAATTTTTCTTCATATCCTAATGAATCGGACAATACTATGTTATTTCCTCTGATTATATTGATTTTGTTTACTTTCTTCATTGGATTCATAGGAATTCCGTTCAATCAAGAAGGAATGGATTTGGATATATTAACTAAATGGTTAACTCCATTTATAAATATTTTACATTCCAATTTGAATAATTCTATGGACTGGTATGAATTTTTGATAAATGCAACTTTTTCAGTTAGTATAGCTTACTTGGGAATATTTATAGCCTTCTTTTTTTATAAACCCGTTTATTCATCGTTAAAAAATTTTGAATTAATTAATTCATTTGATAAAAGAGGTCCAAAAAGAATTTTTTGGAACAAAATAATAACTCTCATATATAATTGGTCCTCTAACCGTGGTTATATAGATGCTTTTTACGCAACATCTTTAATTAAGGGTTTAAGAGGTTTATCTGAACTAGTTTCGTTTTTTGATAGACAAATAATTGATGGAATTCCGAATGGTTTTGGTGTTACAAGTTTTTTTGTAGGAGAAAGTATCAAGTATGGAGGAGGAGGTCGAATCTCCTCTTATCTTTTTTGGTATTTATTCTATGTATTTATTTTTTTCGTAATATTATATCTATTTTATTAAAAAATTGACATATAGAATATAGAATAAATTATTTAAGAATTCTAAAATTATTTATTAATCATAAGTAATCATAGAATTCTTTTTTTATAAATGGGAAATTTTTCATTTATAAAAAAGAATTAGGAATTAGAAGAATTTCGAACTTTTTCTATATTTTTTTTGTTCAGGAATCGAAAATTGTTGAATAATATCAATAAATCAGACTTATTAGTTTATCATATGATGATTTATCTTACAATTTTTCAAATTTATTATCTGAATCTGACTCGTAACCGTCTAATTCAGGATTGAAATTCACTTGTTCACAATCTGAATCTTCTTCTTGATCATCCGAAT